AGTAGATTCTCTTTCCATTCATTTTAAAACGTCTATGATCTCTTCCCGAACCAAACATGAATCTTTCGATTCATTTGGCTCTCACACCCAATTACTTATGGGAAATTTCCCTATCTTTTTTTTTTGTAATGAGCCTATCCTCTCTTCTCTATTTGTATTTCAAATATATTGAAAGATATTGAAATTTATTATTCATACAAGACCGGAATTTTTGGAGGACTCTTCTGAACAAAAAAATATTTGCCAGCAAAGTTGTTTTTTTTTTTTTCTTCAAATCCAAAGAATTCTTATTAATTTATACATAGGTCATCGATTTCGCATTGTATGAAAAAGGTAATGAAATAAAATACCCATTTTTTTGACTTTTCGCCGGAAAGAGGATTTAAACTATTTTATCGACATGAGTGTTCTAAATCGAAAAAAGAAATTCCAACGATTTTTTGAAACCATTTTTTGTATTAACATAGTGGTAGAAAGAATACTACACCGCGTCTAGATTTAAAACTGCTTAGCTTTGCTTTAACCGTGGTAAAATGGTCCAAAGTTTTTGGTTGATAGAGAATCAAAGTGGATTTAACAACGAATCACGAAATGCTATGGTTCTCAAATATTTTTTCTTAATTTATTCAAGATTCAATTTTTTCAGAAGTAATTCGTGGGATCATACACTTTTTCCTAGTTATTTTTAAAGAAATAAGTGCAGTTGGTTGGATCCAACCTATTCTTGAAATAAAACAACTCGCACACACTCCCTTTCCAAAAAAAACCAATACACCGAGCACTACACTTAGATTTATTGGATTTGTTGCTAAAATATCGGTATTAAACCCGAAACTTCCGGCGGATAGCCAATAACCCAAACAAAGGAAAGAATCGGTTATATTTTTCATATGATCTCCTCTTCTGGATAGATTAATTATCTTTCTACGATTCCGAATTTTTTAGAATTAGAATTCTTTAGAATATATATTTTATTATTGGTCGATCAATTGGATTGGAAGATTCCCCATAAGAATCATACTTATTAGAATTAGTTATTTTAAACGCTTTCTAAAAATTTTCCGAATCAATTTAAATGGAAAGGAAAAAAGGGCATTGGACTAAAAAGAGAAGGAATAAGGCAAGCGGTATGTTAATTTCTTACCCTTACCTTAAATCAGCCCTTCCCCTGCGTTCTTGTACGAACAAATAAAGAATTGTAGGAGTGAAATCACAATAATATAATTCGAAAAACAAGAGCAGCAAATCAAGTGCACGGAAAAAAGAATATAAATTTGTATTTTTCTATTTTTTTAGGGTTAAACAAAAGGATTCGCAAATAAAAGTGCTAATGCTACAACCAGCCCATAAATTGTTAAAGCTTCCATAAAAGCCAGACTAAGCAATAAAGTACCTCGTATTTTTCCCTCTGCCTCTGGTTGTCGCGCAATCCCTTCTACTGCTTGCCCTGCAGCAGTGCCTTGACCAACCCCAGGTCCAATAGAAGCAAGTCCTACAGCCAATCCAGCAGCAATAACGGAAGCGGCAGAAATCAGTGGATTCATGATAAGTTCCTCTCACCCCCCAAAAAAGGAAATAGTTAATGATATAATCAACCAACCAATTATGACTTAATTTTTCAATTAATAAGATTTAGTCAGTCGAAGTAATTGAGAGTAAAAAAAAAAATGGAAATCAAAATAATATTTATTGAGCTATCCGAACTACTCCGATATTCATTTTTTTTTATTCACGTAGTTCTTTTGTAGTTTTTGTGAACCCGTACAACTTTTGTTTTTATCTTACTTTCTAATTTAGAACCATTCTTTTGAATTCTTCGTTCTTTTTCTTGATTTAATTGCTTTAGTCATTCATCAATATTCAATTCATAATTACAGATGAAACAGAAGGGTTTCTTTTTTTGAATCCCTATCAAATTTACAGTAGAAGGACAAATTTAGAAAACTATATTTCTAGTTAGTTCATATATAACTAGTTATATATCTAATACCACATATACATGTATTTCTTCCATACCGTAAACCAATTCTTCGTGTCTTAGATTCAATTGGATTCAAGAATCTCTTTGAAACTTAAAAAAAAAAAAAAGAAGTTTTCTAACTATTAGATTATATACACTTAGTTCGACTTCCTTCACTACTCCTTTTTTTTTACAATTCCCCAGTTTTCTATTTTAATATCACTTAAAATCATATACTTATCTTATTTATACCTTATTGATTGCATTTGATTTTACCCTTTATAATATTCAAATAATATAAAATAAAAGGATTCCAAAACTTATTTTCTATATTTTTTTTTTATGTTATGAATTTATGTTCTCTAAGTATATTATCTTGAGTCGCACATACATTGTGGCGAGCTAAACTAAGAAAAAAATATTATTTCGTAAATTTGTTAATGATGGCCTTCCATGGATTCACCTATATAAGCTGCAGCTAAAGTTGCAAAAATAAGGGCTTGAATACCGCTTGTAAATAATCCAAGAAACATGACTGGTATAGGAACTACTAAGGGAACTAAAGAAACAAGAACAACAACTACTAATTCATCAGCTAATATATTTCCGAAAAGTCGAAAACTTAGCGACAAGGGTTTTGTGAAATCTTCTAAGATGTTAATTGGTAGAAGGATTGGAGTTGGTTGGATGTATTTACCAAAATAAGATAATCCTTTTTTTGAAAGACCCGCATAGAAATATGCTACTGATGTAAGTAAAGCTAATGCAACAGTAGTATTTATATCATTTGTGGGTGCAGCTAACTCCCCATGAGGTAACTGTATAATTTTCCAAGGCAAAAGAGCCCCTGACCAATTCGAAACGAAAATAAATAGAAACAAAGTTCCGATAAAGGGAACCCACGGACCATATTCTTCCCCAATTTGGGTTTTGCTCACATCTCGAATGAATTCAAGAACATATTCAAAGAAATTCTGACCGAAAGTGGGAATGGTTTGCGGATTTCTAACAACTAGAATGGCTGAAACTAATAAGATAGCAATTACAACCCAAGAAGTAATAAGTACTTGGGCATGCACTTGGAACCCCCCTAATTGCCAATAGAGATGTTGACCTACTTCCACGGAAGATATATCGTATAATCGTTTTAATGTGTTGATGGAACATAATAGAATATTCATATTGCCCCGCCCTCTAAAAGAAATAGAACTTGAAAGAAATTATTTTGATTCAACCATCTCTCTTTTTTTTTGTCTGCTTAAATCTTATATTTTGAATACTGACTAATCACATAATATTTCTTTTTTTTTTTTGTTTTTTGCGCGATTTAGTAATTTAGTAAGAGTATAGTAACCGATTCTAAAAATCTCTGAAATTCCCAACTGAATAATTTATTTTATAAAAAATTATTATTAATTAGGAATTTCGTATATAGCTAGAACGACCCTCACAAATTGCAAAAACTAATTTGTTAAGAATTAATCGGATTGAGGCTATAGCATCATCATTAGCTGGAATCGAAATATCCGCGAGATCGGGGTCGCAATTTGTATCAATTAAACAAATCGTTGGAATTCCCAAAGTGATACATTCTCTGAGAGCGTTAAATTCCTCTTGTTGATCAACGATTATCACAATATCGGGTAATCCCGTCATATATTTAATGCCACCGAGATAGGTTTCCAAGTGAGATAATTGTCTCTTCAACATAGCGGTATCCTTTTTTGGAAGACTGTTGATTCTGCCCGTCTTTTGTTCCGTTCTCAAATCCCTGAACTTCTGAAGTCTTGTTTCTGTAGTATACCAATTGGTTAACATGCCACCGAGCCATTTTTTATTAACATAATGACATCGAGCTTTTATTGCAGCTCGTGCTATTGAATCAGCTGCTTTATTTTTTGTGCCAACAATTAAGAATTGTTTCCCCTTATTTGCTGCATCAAAAGCTAAATCACAAGCTTCTGATAAAAAGCGAGCGGTTCTAGTAAGATTTATAATATGAATACCTTTACGTTTTGTGGATATATAAGGTGCCATTCTAGGATTCCATTTACTAGTACCATGACCAAAATGAATTCCTGCTTCCATCATCTCTTCCAAAGTTATGTTCCAATATCTTTTTGTCATTGATCCCCACAAAAAAAAAGAGACAGGGTGTCCTGAAATAGAAAAATAAGCTTTTGTTCCAATGGAACCTTCTCTTCTATCGAAGACTGGCCGTTGATACATGGTCAGACCATTCATTTTTTTTCCTTTTTTCTTTTTTAAAGTTTAATCAAACGACCCCTCTTCTCTTAAAAGGGGTGAATCCGTTTTTAGGAATCATTTGATCCTAGAAAATAATTGCTGTGACGTATCGTATAAATTCTTAAAGAAATTAAAAAATTCTTAATTCTCTGTGGTGGAACAAAATATCTTTTATTTCTTCCTTGAAGAAATTCTTTTTTTTTGTTTCCGGGGCAATCTTGGTATGTTGTCTTAGCTTTAAAGGGTCTATCACTTTTTTGAATCCGGTACCAACGGGTATCATTCCCCCCAAAACTACGTTCTCTTTTAGACCTTTCAACCAATCGATACGACCTCGGAGAGCTGCTTTTGCTAAAACTCTAGCAGTTTCTTGAAAACTCGCTTCGGATATGAAACTTTGGGTATTCAGAGATGTTTTTGTAATTCCAAATAATAGAGCTCGGTAATAAATTACTTCTTCCAAGGCACGCCCCGCTCGTTCAGCTCGCAACAATCCAATTAATTCGCTGGGTGAAAAAACATTAGACATTCCATCTTCTGAAACCAATACCTTTGATGTTATTTGACGTACAATAATTTCTATATGTCTATTATGTATGTGCACTCCTTGGGATCGGTAAACTTTTTGGATTTTATTAACCAAAGAAATTCGACTTTGGGCAATAGTTAGCTCAGCACCAATAAAAAATCCCCAGGGAATGCCGAGAATTTTTGTTATATCCTCGTTCCAAGCGTCAACTCTCTTTCCTAGGTTCATCGATATTGAATCAATCGAACGCACTTCTAATACCTGTTCCACTTTTGGAAGACCTTGTGTTATATCACCAGATCTCGATTTTTCATAAATAAATGTAACTAAAACATCCCCTTCAAAAAGGATTTCTCCATAATGGCCATGAACTGTTGCTCCCGGAGTTGCCAAATAGGTATTAGCCGATCTTATTAATACAGAATCAATTTGAACAATCAAAACTTGCCCCGATTTTAGGTGTAGTCTACTTTTTGTTTGAGCTAAACATATATTTTCACAAAAAAATTGCCCCAGGCTAATTATTGTAAACGTTTTTTCACAATATTTATGATCATAATTATGATGGAGAAAATGCCAATTCAAACGGAATGGATTTAAAATGATGTTGCTGCATGGATTGAGCTTATAAATTATCTCGTTTTCGTCCATTAAATAATATTTAAAAATTTGACAAGTTAAAGGAAACTTGTCAAGTTGCAAATTCTTATTCATCGAGATCTGATTATGAGTTATTAAGAGGTAAAATGAATAAGAATTTGCAACTTGAAGTGCTATTCCTAAAGGGCCTAATGAATTCTTAAGATCTTTCTTCGTTTTTTTAACTATCTTTTTTAGCCTTAGCCCGTTGTGATATTTTACATTGCTTAATGGTCCTATTTGAAAACAATCAGATGATGACAAAATTATCAAAGATTGGCATTCCGTATTTCTGTTCAACAACATACGAATAGTTCCATGATTTTGGATATGTGATTGTTTCCTTTTTGCCTTGGAATAAATAGAAAAAAATGGATTGATATTGATTCGATCTGACTCATTATTCGAGATCCATTCTGAACCGGACGAGTCATTCCTTTTTCTGATATACGAAATATAGGATTTTGCTAAGTCAATTCTTAGGAAATATCCAATCAAACCATTTGTATTTACTTCAACAAAAGAAGCACGGGATTCTTCGATAGAAGAATTTTTTTTTTCTTGATCCCAATTCAATACTAAACAAGTCCGAACTAATTGAATGTTTGTGTCAGAAATTCTACGAATTGATTTTCCATTTCCATAAAGAATATAATTGAGAACTTTAAGTTCCAAATTATCCCTTTCCTGGAACAGATCTTGAGGAAAAAGTTTTACTAAATTGATACTATTCGTTATTTCATATAGAATTACGGGTCGAACCAAAAAAAAAGACTTTTTCTTTCTAGTTGTGATCCATTGGACATAGATCCAATTTTTTTTTTTTTTTGATTTCTTAGAATCTTTTTTTTTTAACCTTTCGGGTCGTATCAAAATGCCACTGTGTCGGTATATCTTATCCATCTCTTCGGGAAAATGGATATTCCCCGAAAATATTTGTAATTCCATTTTTTTTTTTTTCTTCTCCATTCGCACCAATCCGCCTATTCGACTTCTTATATTTAAAGTGATTGGTGTATCGACTCCAATGATACTATTGTTCCTTACCATTATGGAAGAAGATTCGGGTAAAATATGCACTTCTTCGGGAATGAAAAAAAATCGATCGACTTTTATTTGGTATTTTGGTTTAAATTCTTTTATTCCTTGATATTCAATTAAATCCTTTTTTTTTAAAGTGGGAGTAATTCCAATAGTCCTATATTTAGGAATTCCTGAACTTTTTATTCTGTATTGCGGATCGTCGAAATAAACAAGAATACTATTCTTACGAAAAATACCATTCATGGGTATTTCAATCGAGATATCGGAAGAGGACATTAATTGTTTGTCTAGCTCTTGAATCAATTTGAATGGAAATGGAATGATGAATCTATTTCTTCGTCTCTTTGCCAATAAATCCAAAGTCGTGTGGGAAAAAGTAGGATGTATAAAATGAAAATGAGACATACATCTAATTGGATAAAATTCTGAATAATCTGGAATCCCACTTTCTTTTTTATCATAAGGGTTAGAACTAAACAATTTATATCTTACTAGATCATTTTTTAATTTTTTTTTTTTTAAAAAGGGGTTACAAATAGATCTTTCTCCAATAGAACGCGAGTAAATGTTTATTTGATCTTGGTCCTTGAAGAATGAAGAAGAGAGTGTACTCCACCTGCATGACCTTCCTGATAATATCCATAAACGGCTTGTCTTTGGTAAGATATGTACATTACTATATTCAAATTCAGATTCAGATGAGTGATATACATTAGTACTCCAATGCAATTCTCCCTGTGAGTTAGAATAAATATGTTTTCGAACTTTCTCCTTCCAATTCAAAGTGTATGTTCCCCCACGAATCTCAGCAATCACTTGTTCTGATTTTACATATTGATCATTTTGAACTAATAAAAAACTATTTGGTGGAATAGTCACATTATGAAAAATATCATCACTTTCAATAGTTACATACAAGTTTATATAAGATAAAAAAGCAGGATGCCCATGACGTGTACGCGTAGGATGAACAAAATTCTCATTAAATTGAATTTTTCCATTAGTTGGGGCTCGCACATGTTCTGCAGTACCCCCTGTGAATACTCCACCTGTATGAAAAGTTCTTAATGTTAGTTGAGTG